TTTATCAACGGTTCCACCAATTGATATGTTTCCCCAAAGAATTGAAATTCAATTTCTTGATCTGTATCTTCAATTTTTGGAAACTTATAAAGTTCTTCTGTTAAGCCCCGATCCATGAACCCACAAAATCCTTCAAATTGTATCTGATTCAACCCAGGTATTGTAGACATTTCCCCATTTTCATCCCCGAGCATTTTGAATTTCCCATTTATCAAAAAAATCCCATTCTTTTCTCATTCTTCATCGAATCATATGAATCGATCTAATAATGATGGAATTGAATTTCTATTCTGTTTACTGAATCACATGAAATTTTATCTAACTCCATATACCATATAATATATATGGAATGTATGAAATATGAAATGCGTATGAACGGAAGAAGAAAAATTATACTCAAATTTGAATTTATATTTATATTTATAACAAACAGATACAGAAAATAATTGATAAATGCCATTTAGCCTTATGGAGTTTTGTATAGAATATCAAAAAAAAAATAATAATTCAATTTCTACCATTATTATGATATTACATATTCCAATCCGATTGAATACCAGAAAAATGAAATGAATTCCTGATTTGATCTGTTCGTTGAGATAAAGACAAAATAATCATAAAATATATATAGGGAGAGAGTTGATTTTTCTAGCACTTAATTTTTCATGGATTCCATTGTTCAAAAAATGATTCGCATAGGAGAGAGATGTTTTTACCCCCTTTTTAGTTTTTTAGTAGAATATTTAGAATATGATTGAAGTGCGTACGAAAAGAGGGCTTGTATTTATTAAACATGTGCAGATATAGCATTTCTATTTATATATGTCTTTCCTCTTTTCTTTTTATTCCATTATAGCGCTCTAGTGGAGACAACACATGGCGCGTTCTATCAAAAATTCTATTTTTTCTTTAATTTTAATCTATTCAATGAAAAATTGAAACACGATAATTTCTTGCTGATTCCCTATGGACATCATATCTAGATAGATAAAATACCTCATTAGATAACTAGAGCTGTGTAACAACTTATGTTCTGGGGTTTACATAGAATTGCTCTTATATTATTATATTATAATATAATTGAAATAAAGAAAGTTTTTTTTATTGAAATTGAAAAAAAAAATCAATACTGATTAGTTATGTATCCATTTTGATTTTATTATACCATTATAAAAAGACAAGGGAAGAAGAATCGTCCATAAATTTCCAGTCAATAGTTAATAGTTAATGGTTCCAATTTATTTGTCCTGAATTTTGACTTTTGTAACTGAGAATCCACATTTTCTTTTTCAATAGAAAAGAAAAAAGAAAGGGAAAGTTTTTAGATATTGTGTGTCTTGAGATACTATGACCAATTGAAGGTATGGATCCAATCTAAAAATAAAAAGGGTCTCATTTTTTTGTTTGTAGCCTTTTGGCGACATGGCCGAGCGGTAAGGCGGGGGACTGCAAATCCCTTATTCCCCAGTTCAAATCCGGGTGTCGCCTGATCAACAAAAAACTCGAAATCCTATATTCTGTTTTGCTGAGATAACTCGACAAATTTTCTCCAGCAAAAACAAGTGTAAGAAAAGGACTCTTGATACTTTCTTGAGTATAAACTTCCGGAGGTTTTGTTTTCTAAAGTGTTGTAGTCTAGGATTCAAGGAAAAACTAGAGTAGTGGAAGGGAATCCGTAAATCTTGATATGGTAGCCCCTCCCCGAGCTAATGGAGGGGCTACTAGCGGAGTCTTGAATTAGATTGGATAATGGGAGTGTCTAATTAACTAATGAATGGTTGTAGAAGGGTTGGAAGATACTTTGTATAGAGACTGATGAAAGTCTCTGAGTGTTCAGGCATACAATTAATATTAGATTGGATGGATAATTGGCTTTTACTTAATGAGGGACACCAAAAGAAAGAATAAGTCTTATTATTGCTACATGTGAGTAACATTCTTTTGATACTTCAAAAAGTGTTACTGCGTATTTTGCTTGTGCTTAATGGTTCTCGATTTTACTAGAAATCATATAAGAACTTGTTATAAGTTATAAGCGGATTTATTGAAGTGTTTCATCAACGGTGGTGTGTCAGAATTCCCTTTTCTTTTTGACTATGCGCCGGTAATTCCACTATTATTTGTGAACAATAATGGAAAAATTCCTTCCTATTTTTTTCATATTCATAGAGATAGGGGACATAATACACATGGATATAGTAAGTCTTGCTTGGGCTGCTTTAATGGTAGTCTTTACATTTTCCCTTTCACTCGTAGTATGGGGAAGAAGTGGACTCTAGGGGTACTCCTAATTTAATTGGGTTGAGGAATCAAACCGTATCAATTGTTTTCAAGATCGTTTTGCAAAGCCTTTTTTTTTTTAACTATTTTATTAGTCTTCATTTCGAAATTCTTGGATTCTAGTGAAGTAATGTATTCTATGAATAATATATATGAATAATACCCTTTCAATCAAAATCAAACAAACAGTTCAATAATTCCCATGTTTGTATTTCGAAAGTAAACTTGTTTTTATTTCCTTCCCTCTTTACTCTTACTGTTCAAAGAGAAAAAAAGGAGTTTTTTTATTTAATAAGATCTTGCCTCAGTGGAGTCACATATTGCACACTTACCCCCTGTTTTATTTATTATTTTAGGAATTTCATTTATGCCATGCTTTATTGACTCATTTCATATCATGGATCAAAGAAAAGAAGTGAAATTTTAAATCGGTAGGGTATACCCCCTTTTCGAAACGAAATACGAAGAAAAGTTACCATAGAACTGAACTCTTTGGATCATCTGTCAACTGCTCAATGAATTACTTCTTTGGAATGTTAAAAAAAAAGGATTACTTGGTTTTCGTTTTTTTTTTTTTTATAAAATTAATATATGCCTATTCCATTCCATTTTTCCTTCATTTCTGATTATTTTCAATATGAATCTCGGTATCCATCAAAAGAATCAAATCCATGAAATGAAAGAATTAGAAAATCGTAAGACTTGCCTTTCAATTATTTCAGATTGATTGAAATCAACACAAATAAAATAGATCAAGCGAAGAAATAAAATTGAGATACTATGTACATTACATATATTTAATTGATATCGACATGGATGAAGATACATATTGTAGATTTATCTATATTAAGCTTGTATCTTTATACATTACAATAATAGATATAGATAGTATGGTAGAAAGATTCATATATATATTTTTCTACCATACTATCGAGTTTTATAGGATACTGCTGATTCTAGTCCATTCATTTTATTTAAGACGTTAAATTGGAATCCTTTTTTTCTTAAATCCTTGATAAAAAGTCAAGTTTCATTCAAATTAATCACTTTGACTGACCGTTTTTACGTATATTATAAGTAAAAAAGCGGTAGGAACTAGAATGAACAGCGCTGTAGCAATAAATGCGAGAATATTTACTTCCATAATTTCATTGTTTTTTTTACTTCGCAATAACTCGGGATTTAATCCCATAGAGATGAGAAATTTGTCGCTTGTAAATTCAATGCGATGACTTATATTTCAATGACATCGAATCGGATCAATATCATGAATAACAATATCTAAGCTATCAAATCGATTCACCGTCGAGAATTGAATAGTATAACATAGGAAGATCTTTTATCCACACCGAAAATGGGATTCCTGGTCCAATCAAAAGAATTCCTTTCCTTTATTTACTTTATTTATATATATTCTTTTCCACTCTTTCTTTTCGATAATCTACCACCTTCCTTGTACAATCATCTGATGATGTATCGTTGGGAATGAAATTATGTCATTTGTATCCCCTTTCACAGAAAATGGAGGGATCAATTGATGTATTTTTTTTTATTGCATCCGTCGGGACTGACGGGGCTCGAACCCGCAGCTTCCGCCTTGACAGGGCGGTGCTCTGACCAATTGAACTACAATCCCATGGAAAGAAAGAAAAGTGTACAGCATAGATATTCTTATGATTTCATTCAAGCCATTTTCTTCTATTTAGATTTTAGATTCGAATCGCCGTGTTGTAACAAACAAAGGCGCGAGTGATATATTGATATCCATACCGGTATGCACTTTAGTGAGAGCGGCGCGGATTACTAGTTACTAGGAATCCTTTCGTTATTGCCAAATAAATCGATCGATAATCAATTTTAAAATGAAAAAAGAGTCTTTTTTGTTTACTTTACTCTTTCTTTATACTTAATGATCCTGATATGAATCTAGATCGTTATCAAGTTCAGAATTTATGGGAACAAATAAATAGAACAAATAAAAAACAAATAGCGGTAGGGATGGATATATCAGAAAATTGGACTTTTTTTTTATTCTTCCCTACTTTTTCCCTACTTTTTTTGTTTTTTTGTTTGGCTTTTCTGGAAAACAAAATACAAAAAAATGGGCATTTTTTGTTATGGCGGATCAGCGAATTATTGGGCCGAGCTGGATTTGAACCAGCGTAGACATATTGCCAACGAATTTACAGTCCGTCCCCATTAACCGCTCGGGCATCGACCCAGGAAGAATCAATTCTAGGTTTATTGATAATCCATGATCAACTTCCTTTCGTAGTACCCTACCCCCAGGGGAAGTCGAATCCCCGCTGCCTCCTTGAAAGAGAGATGTCCTGAACCGCTAGACGATGGGGGCATATTTGCCTGACCGCGATCATACTATGATCATAGTATCAACAGTTTTTTGAAATTGTCAATATAATGATAATGGAATGGTATGACTAGATGCCAAACCAAAGCTTTTTCCATCTTTTATGATTTTCCATTTTTGATTCATGATTTATACTCAGTAAATCATTCATTTTAATCGCCACTCTATTCTATATAGAAATGAATTAGATAAATTCAATCTATTATAGATATATAAAGAAACTAGATTATATTAATAATACAAAGTATAAGATCCCTTCGGGAAGTGATTGGTCTGACATAGACATAAAAAAGGGAGTTAAACTTCATTTCTTCCACTTTCATTCTCACTCATTATTAAGACGAGACAGGCG